TAATTATACTTAATATTTATATATTAAAAAATACTAAATATTATTCTATTTATTATTTCGTTTATTTTTTTTATTAGTTAATTTCTTTTTTATTATATAATATATATAAATTTTATTATATATATAAATTCTATATATTAATATATATTAATATTCTCTATTAATATTTACTATTTATTATTATTATATCAATAGAAAAATATAAAAAATAAATATTTATATAAAATAAATAGATAAATAATTATTATATAAAAATAATTTTTTATAAATAATTATTATTTAAAATATAAAAGAAATTCAAAATAAATATAGAAATTATTCTAGAATTTAGATAAATATTCTCTATTATATATAAAATTATATACTTATTATACTTATTAGAATTCTCTATTTTCTATTTCTATACTCTATTTATAGAATTCTATGGAATTAAATTCTATATATAGAATATGTAATTTCGATGTAGTTTTAGAAAATATATACTTTTTAGTTAATATACTTTTTATTCTATATAAATATAGAATTTATTCTTTTATTCTATGCTAATTTCTAGAATTTATTCTAGTCTATATAATTTCGAATATTATTTCGAAAATTATATAAAACATTTGATTTATAATATAAGATTTTCTCTTTATATCTATTTTCTATTTCTATCTCTAATTACTACTAGATTCTAATTAATAGATTCATTTAGAATTATCATTTCGAATTCGAATCTAATAATTCAAATAATTATTAATTTTTTTATCACATTAGACTTCATTTCTCAGTTAATTACATTTACAAATTGCAAAAAAGTTTGACCCCTCCCTCGAATTTTTTGTTTTCTTTAGTTGTATTTTTCATTTTGGGAATTTAGACTTCTATTCAATTTGAATATCTTTCGAAATCCAAAAGAGTTCAGGGGAGGGGTCATTTTCATTTCATTTTTGTATCTCGAACAAATAGGTTCAAGAGATGAGAGAATTAAGGATACCTACCAGGAAGACTAATCCAATCCATAATGATGTACCGGAAAATACAACATTTTTGTTACTCGACCAACCATCAGGAGAAGAAAAAACAACGGGTACACTAATCAGTAAGATTGATGAAGTAGCAATTAATGCAAAAACAGCCAGTTGGAAAGCAATAGTCATGTTTCTAATCCTCCAAGCTACCAACAAAAGAACTATACCATTTGATCCCTCTATTAACCAAAAAAATTGTAAAAAAAAATGCATCATGGGGGGATTGTGCCATGAATTCATTGATTCTATATGACTTCTTACTATTCCTTTCCCATTTTTTTTATTTTAAAACATGGCGTCGAGAATAGTTTTATACTTCACAAATAGTCATACTAGATCTGGCATCCATTTATATTATATATTACAGATATATAAATAGACTTATCGACTCACACCTATCCTATTGCCTTTTCTATTCGGCGAAAAAAAAAATAGTAAAATAGAAATTATCTTTCGGAGAGATGGCCGAGTGGTTGATAGCTCCGGTCTTGAAAACCGGTATAGTTCGCAAAGAACTATCGAGGGTTCGAATCCCTCTCTCTCCTTTTTTAGATGAATAAATTTATGTGTTTAATGGAAATGGCTCGGCTATCCTACCTAGCCGAGCCAGAAAAAAAAAGAGATTAGATCTAAATGAGTTGAAAAGAAAGGAAAAAAGAATACTTTTTATTTAAGCTAGGACTTAATCTAACCAATCCATATTATTAGAGAATAAAATCGATTCCCACTTTAAGTATCGGATCGCGTGTCTGAATTAATTAAGAGGAGTCATGGAGAGAACGGGTTCAAAATCACGATCAATTCCTTTTTCAAATCCTGCTGCAGCTGCACGAGCCCTCCCCGCGTGCCATAAATGACCTACGAATAGGAAAAAACCTAGAACAAAATGAGAGGTAGCTAACCAACTTCTAGGAGAGACATAATTGACTGCATTGATCTCGGTAGCTACGCCACCTACAGAATTTAATGAACCTAAAGGCGCATGGGTCATATATTCCGCGGAACGGCGTTCTTGCCAAGGTTGTATGTCTTTTTTCAACCTACTCAAGTCCAAACCGTTTGGACCTCTTAGAGGTTCTAACCAAGGAGCACGCAGATCCCAAAAACGCATAGTTTCTCCTCCAAAAATAACTTCTCCGGTAGGCGAACGCATTAAATATTTACCTAACCCAGTAGGTCCTTGAGCGGATCCTACGTTAGCCCCAAGACGTTGATCTCTAACTAGAAAAGTAAAAGCTTGAGCTTGAGAAGCTTCTGGTCCAGTAGGCCCGTAAAACTCACTAGGATAAGCGGTATTATTGAACCAGACAAAGCAACAAGCAATGAAACCAAAAACGGATAAAGTGCCTAAACTATAAGATAAGTAAGCCTCTCCAGACCATACAAGTGCACGGCGAGCCCAGGCAAAGGGTTTGGTTAAGATATGCCAGATTCCACCAAGTATACAAATGGAACCTAACCATACATGCCCCCCAATTATATCTTCC